ATGCTATTAGTATAATTAATTATACTACCCTTCCAAGGTAGGGATCTAGGTTTAGATAGCATATATGTCTATTATTCCTGTGTACAGTGCTATATTAGTTGGTTTGTTGGTGGTAAGGTTATTTTTTTGGAAGATGTGGTTGCTTGGCTTTGTGGCTATTATGTTAGTATTATTCTTGGTGGCGTATTTATACGATGTGGCTAATGTAGTTTTGCACTATGAGGCAGGGTTTTGGCTATTTATATTTAGGGAAGCGATAATTTTTGGCGCTTTGATCATTTGCTGTCTATATTTTGATCTTTGATGGTATGAGAGGTTATCGAGTCCGTTAGAAATACCATTTTTGGGCTGTTTTGTTTTATTAGGGTCCAGTGTTACTATTACGGGGTTTCATCATGTTATGAGGTGGCGATGGTCTTGAGTGCTTTTATTGTTTACTGTGTTTCTTGGGTTAGCGTTTGTAGCGTTACAGATAGTAGAGTTAGGTGAGGCAGCCATGAATGGGAACGATGGAAGATTTTATATCAGTAGTTTTTGCACGGTAGGGCTACATTTTATTCATGTATTGCTTGGCGTGTTAGGGCTTATTACAGTTCTTGCGGCAGGAGTTGATGCGTTTGGGGTGTATCGGTGTTCAGTAATAACTTGGTATTGGCATTTTGTTGATTATATATGGCTGTTTGTATATACTTTTGTGTACGTTTGTTATTATTAGTAGTTTATGTTAAAATCGACAAATTGTGGGTTTGTAGAATACAAAGTTTATTGTACTAGTAATATTGTGTTAGAAGTTATTCGACGTAATTTAATTGATTTACCCACTAATTATTCTTTAAGTTATTATTGGTGTAGGGGGTTTATGATTTCTATCTTTATGGTATTACAAATTTTGACCGGAGTAGTTCTTTCTTTTTTGTACGTTGCAGACTCATTAGTCAGATTTTCCGTAGTTATGGGGTTGACTAAAGATTCGTTTTATACTTGGTGCTTGCGCTATTGGCACATGTGGGGAGTAAAAGTATTGTTTTTCTTATTTTTTGTACATATATCTCGGTCTCTTTATTATTCTAGCTATAGAAAGAAGGGGGTTTGGAAAGTAGGGTTTATTTTATATCTTTTATTAATGGGAGAGGCGTTTACTGGTTATATATTACCATGGCATCAGATGTCTTATTGAGCTGCCACTGTTTTAACTTCGGTGGTTGATAGGTTACCGGTATTTGGGCCGACTCTTTATAAGTATGTTGTTGGGGGGTTTGGTGTAACGGATGTAACGTTGATTCGTATTTTTTCCGTTCATGTGTGTCTTGGTTTCGTCATCCTGGGGTTAATGGTTGTGCATATGTATTATTTGCATAAGGTTGGTAGCAATAATCCTTTATTTTCTTATTCTTCTTTTAGGGATTTAGTGTATTTTCATTCATATTTTAGGGTCAAGGATTTTATGTGTTTTGTTGTGGTTTGTGCTTTATTGTTTTTTGTGCTATTTTTTATGCCAGATGCTTTGGTTGATATTGAAAGTTATCTTGAGGCGGATGCTATGGTCACTCCGGTGAGTATTAAGCCAGAGTGATATTTTTTAGTGTTTTATTGTATTTTGCGGTGCATAGACTCTAAGATTGGTGGCCTAGCTCTTATTCTTTCCTTTTTATTCTTTTTGTGAGTACCTACGTTTAATGAAGCTAGCGTGTATTTTTTCTTGCGCCAGTTAGTTTTTTGATGTATAATTAGTTTATTTGTTTCTTTGACTTATTTAGGGAGGTGCCACCCAGAGTATCCTTATTTATTTGTTTGTAAGCTGTTTAGATTTTTTATGGTAGCTTTTATGTTTATCTTTAAGTTATTTTGGCTAGGCAGGGGCGCTGCGCGTTGTTAGTGTGATAGGGCAGTAATGATTACTATATATTTGATTTTGTTCTCTATTATATTTTTAAGTTTTTTTTTAGCATATAGCCGTTTTTTAAATTGTTTAATAATATTAGAAAATTTTAAAGTTCTTTTATTATTGTTTTCTTTATTAACTGGGTTTAAAGATAGTCACATGATTTTTATAGTTTTGATGGTTATTTCTACTGTCGAAGTAATTGTTGGATTGGTTGTATTAACTCGTGTGTGAGAGTGTTCAAGGTCTATAGAGTTAGTTTCTTTTTAATAAGATTTTTATTGTGCCTGTTTTTTATTAGGCTAGGGAGGGGTATGATATTTTCTATGGGCACTTTTTCTGTCCTTGATAATTATTTTCGTATTGATGTTATTTCTTTTTATTTAACTTTTTTAGTAATTTTATTGGGGGTGTATAGGCAATTACTATTTCTTGGGCATTTGTCCTTAAGCGCTCGATGATTTTTGGGCTTAAGTTTATTTTCTAGTTTGTTGTGCTTTTGTGTTAATCACTCTGTGTTATTTTGATGTTTTTATGAGTTGTCTATGCTGCCTTTATTATATTTGATATTTAAGGAGTCTCCTTATTCTGAGCGGTTTTTAGCAGCTTGGTATCTTGCTTGCTATTTACTAATCACTAGTTTGCCTCTAATTTTAATGGTGGTGTATATGTCTATGATTAATAAATCTTTCTTTTTTAGCTGTTGGCGTGGTGACGACGTTGGTATTTGACTATTAGTTATTTTATCTTTTATTTTTTTTACGAAGGTTCCATTGACTCCTTTTCATACTTGGTTGCCTATAGTTCATGCGGAGGCTACTAGCGTGGTTTCAGTATTTTTAAGTGGTTATGTTATGAAGTTAGGTATTTTAGGTGTTTATCGGTGTACGTCTTGTATATTAAATGAAGAATTTATTTTGTATTTATATGCGTGTCTTGTGATGTGTGTAGGATTCTTTATTGTTGCGGCGGGGGAGCTTGATGGTAAGCGATGGTTAGCGTTTTTGAGATTGGCACATATAGTAGTTCCATTTTTGGCTTTTTTTATAGGGGATTGACAATCTGTTAGGTTTTGTTTTTTTTATTGTTTGGGCCACGGACTTAGGGCTGGTGCCGTATTTGGTTTACTATGATATTTTTATGATTTGTCTAAAAGTCGTAATTGGCTACTTCTTAAGTCTGGTATTAATGGCAAGAGAAGTATGATTTTGTCAATTGTTAGTATCTTGAGTTTGTGTTCTTTTCCTACTACAGTGCAGTTTTTTTGTGAGGTTGGATTAATTAAGGTCTCTGGCGGTTTATACTTGTATTTATTTTTTTGATGTGTGTATCTATTTTTAGGGGGACTGGTGCCTTTAATATTGTGTGGTCATTTATTAATTCGTAGGGAATGGTCAGAGATGTGTGATTGTGGTATGTTTGTTTATTTTAAATTTTTGTTTTTTTTATGTTTGTGGTGTTATATTGGTTTGTTATTTATTTAGTTTAGCGAGGTGTACTTGCATTTTGTATTTTGGTTACATAGGTGGCTAGTTGCCCGTTAATCTCTTTTAGCTTAAGTTAAAGCATTAGTTTGAAGAGCTAGGGATAATTTTTTATTAGGGGGAGATTGATAAGTTAATTTATAAACTGATGGGTTCATGTCCCGTTTATACACTTGGTGTTCGGTCGAGGTATGTTTAGTGTATTTAATGGTTATAATTCTGGTGGTTTATTATTATATAAATATGTTATTTGTGCATTTTCTGGATATTTTTTATATAGGCTAGGAAGTGTTTTATTATTATTTTTATGTTATCGTGTTCCCTACTGTTATAGGCCTTATGTGTTTGCAGTGTTTTTAGTGGTTGTTGTATTTACTATGTTTTTGTCGTTGTTTTTTTGTCGGGTGTTTAGTGGGGTAGATGAATTTTTTAGGGGGTTTGTGCCAGTTGGCACACCTTTGTATATATGTTTTTTGGTGTGTTTAGCAGAGAGGATTAGTTATGTTATTCGTCCTATTGTTTTAATTTTGCGGCCGTTTATTAAAATTAGTTTGGGGTGTTTTGGTGCGGCTTCTTTATGTGGTTTGTGCTTTGTGAGTTGGTTATGGTTTTTTGTCTTGTTTTTTTTGTTTTTTTATGAAGTTTTTGTTGCTGTAGTTCATTGATATATAGTGACTAGTATTTTGTCTTTTTCGGAGGAGCATTAGTTTGGGTTTATGTTTATAGGTGTGCGTCGCTTTTATTTGGATTTAGTTCCTTTTTCTCCTTTTTTTTCTGTGGTATTCTGTTTTTTGTGTAGGATCGTGGATAGAATGCTAGGGTTTTGAGTGTTTTTAGAGCTCTGCGGGCTTTCTATTATTCCGTGTTTTTTTTATAGGGGGGGTGTAAGTATTTATGGGTTTTACAGTTCTTTGTTAACGTATATTATTATGTCAGGAGTGTCTTCTGTGTTGTTGGTTTCTGGCGTATTGTTTTCTGGGTTATATCTTTTTATATATTTTGGGTTTGCGGTTAAGTTTGGTTTATTTCCTACTATATTGTGGGTGTATCGTGTGTTTAGAGAGAGTAAATGATTTTTTATTTTTTTTTTAAGTGTGATTTTGAAGTTTCCTGTGTTGTTTTTTTGTTTTTTATTTCAGGGATGTAATTTGTGGTTGGTTTATGGTGATTGTTTTTTTACTATACTAGTGTGTAGAGGGTTGGTGTGATTTTTTAGTAATGATTGGACTTATGTTTGATGTCATGTTTCGTTATCTTCTATATCTACATTAGTTGTAGCGTGTTTTTGTGCGGAGCCTATTGTGTGTTTTTTTGTTTATTTTTATTATTTTATATGGTCTACTTTTTGTATTTTGTTTTTTTTTAGTTTAGAGGATAATAAGAGTTTTTTTGGTGGGGCTTGGGTATTTTGCTTTTTATTGTTAGTGACACCTTTGTCACTGCCGCTGTTTTATAAGTTGGGTGTTTGTATTAGTATTTTTTATTCTTCTTTTTATTTGTTGTTTGTGTGGAGTTTATATAGATTTTCGGAGCAGTTTTTTTTGTTTAAGTTATGGGGTGATTATTTTTATAGTAGTTCTTTTAAATTTTGGGTGTAACCTGTTATTTAGTGGCAGTGTATTTTATATAAAATACTTATTTTACACGTAAGAGAACTCTTTTATGGGCTTTGCTAACAAGGTAGTTTAAGGGAAGAATATTGGGTTTGCGTCTCAGAGGAGAAATTAGTTTCCTTGTTGGCAATTTTAGTTTATTTAGAATGGTGGTTTGTCTCGCCGCAGGTGGTTTTACCATATTGCTATAATGATTTTTGGTTTAGTTTCTGGAAGTTTGGGTTTGTTAGTTAGTTTGCTGATTATTGCTTTTTTTATTTTGGCGGAGCGTAAGGTTTTAGGTTATTCTCAGTATCGTAAGGGGCCTAATAAGGTTGGATTTATGGGGTTATTACAAAGTTTTGCAGACTTAATGAAGCTGGTTTTTAAGTTTAAGTATTACTCTTTTCAGAGTCGTAGTTATGCTTCTTTGGTTGGTGTTTTTTTGTTAGTTTGTTTAATAGTGTTTTATTCTTTTATATATGGGAGATACTATAGTTTTAGTTATAGAGGTTTCTCTTTTCTTTGGTTTTTGGTTATTACTAGATTTACTAGATATTCGTTGCTTTGTGCTGGGTGAGGTAGATATAGTAAGTATTCGTTTTTAGGGGCCATACGTTCTGCTTTTGGTTCTGTTAGGTTTGAAGCGTGTTTTATGTGTATTGTTATATTTTGTTCTTTGTGTTGTGGTGGATACTGTTTGTGCGATTATTTTTTTAATGGTGTGGTATGTTTTATTGTGTTTCCGGTGTTGTATGCGTTGTTTTTAGTTTGTATTTTGTGTGAAACTAATCGTACACCTTTTGATTATGCTGAGTCGGAGAGGGAGTTAGTTAGTGGGTTTAAAACTGAATATAGTGGTATTTTCTTTACTTGTTTGTTTGCTTGTGAGTATATTATAATTTTTATATTTTCTTGGCTAGGCTGTGTTATTATGTTTGGTGGGGGATTGTTAGGGTCTTTGTTTTTGTTTTTTCATTTGTTGTTTTTTATGTGGGCTCGTGCTACGTTACCTCGTATTCGTTACGATTATTTTGTTAAATTTTTTTGGTCAGTTTGTTTGCCGTTGCTTATTGTAAGGTTTTTTATAGTTGTTAAATAGTGAGTGACTACATAGATTATAGTTTAAATCATGATGCTGTTAACTTCAAGATGGGTTTATCCTTGTAGTCGAAGTTCTTATCTTAGTTTAGTTTAGAATGAGGGTTTTGGGGACCTTTGGGCTCTAGTTGAGAGATTTGGCCAACAGGGCTGCTTAGCAGGCTACTTTGATATAGTAGATTGTGAATTGTTTATTTCGTTGGTATAGTATGCTTATCTATATATCTAAGTTTAAGAGCTGGGTTCTTACCTCAGTAATGTGTTATTCACTATAGATTGTTAATGCTTTCTTTAGTTTATGGGTTTTTGGTGTTTGGCTTATTGTTTTTAGTTATATGATTTTTTAGGTCGGGGGTGTTTAAAAAGATGGGGAGAGTATGCATATATTGAGCGAGTCCTTATGAGTGCGGGTTTTCTTCTAAATCTTTGAGATTTAATTGTTTTAGCTTTACTTACTTTTGTTTGTTGGTATTTTTTGTAATATTTGATTTAGAGATTTCTTTATTGTTGAATATGCCGGAGCAAGGCTTGTTGTTTAAAAACTTTTGTTTTTATTATGTATTTATAGTTATTTTAGCTGTTGGATTTTTTGTGGAGATAGTGATGGGCTATGTTCGTTGGGGTTATTAATTGAGGAATAGTTTGGGGATTACTGCTAATAATTCTTGGTCAGTTTGTTTTGACGTTCTTCTGGTGATAAGATTAAGTTATTTAGACTGGGTGTTTTCAAAACATTTAGAGATTTTGTGTCATCTTATGATTGTGTTATTAACGAGTGTATGCAGTTGGATTTTTAGTTTAGACCACAAGCGTATTGGCATGGTCTATACTTTGTTGGGCTTGTGGTCTGGTTTTGTTGGTTTAAGATTTAGTTTAATGATTCGTATAAAATTTTTGGAGCCTTATTATAAAGTAGTTCCGTTAGATTGTTATAAATATTTGGTTACTAAACATGGTATAATAATGATTTTCTTTTTTTTAATGCCTATTTTAGTAGGAGGTTTTGGTAATTATTTGTTGCCTCTTTTGAGGGGGTTGCCGGATTTGAGCTTGCCTCGTTTGAAAGCTCTTAGAGCTTGATTGTTGATACCTTCATTGGTGTTTTTAATTATTAGAATGTGTTTGGGTGCGGGGGTAGGGTGAACGTTTTATCCTCCTCTGTCTTCATCTTTGTTTATTAGTAGTATGGGCGTTGATTTTCTTATGTTTTCTTTACATTTGGCAGGTGTTTCCAGTTTATTGGGGGCGATTAAATTTATATGTACTTTATATAATGTTTTTAGTATTAGAACATCTACTCGTATGTGTATAGTGCTTTGGTCTTATTTTTTTACGTCAATTTTATTACTTACAACGTTGCCTGTACTGGCAGCTGCTATAACGATGCTTTTATTTGATCGTAAATTTGGTTCTGCATTTTTTGACCCGTTGGGTGGAGGAGATCCTGTGTTGTTTCAGCATATGTTTTGATTTTTTGGCCACCCAGAGGTGTATGTTTTAATTTTGCCGGGGTTTGGTGTAATTAGTCATATTTGTCAGAGAGTTAGGGTTGAGTCGGATGCCTTTGGGTTTTATGGTTTATTGTTTGCTATGTTTGCTATTGTTTGTTTAGGAAGCAGGGTTTGGGGCCATCATATGTTTACAGTTGGGCTAGATGTTAAGACAGCTGTTTTTTTTAGTTCTGTTACGATGATCATAGGGGTGCCCACAGGTATAAAGGTGTTTACATGATTGTATATGTTGTTAAAATCTAAAGTCAGTAAGGGTGACCCAGTAATGTGATGAGTAGTATCATTTATAATTCTTTTTACATTTGGTGGAGTAACGGGTATAATTTTATCTGCTTGTGTGTTAGATAAAGTGCTTCATGATACTTGGTTTGTTGTGGCCCATTTTCATTATGTTATGTCGTTGGGTTCTTATGTGAGTGTTATAATTATGTTTGTGTGGTGATGGCCTTTGGTGTTGGGGTTGAGTTTGAATAAGTGTCTTTTGCAGTGTCAGTGTGTGGTTTCTAAAGTAGGTTTTAATTTGTGTTTTTTCCCCATGCACTATTTTGGGTTATGCGGTTTGCCGCGTCGTGTGTGTGTTTATGAAGTGGGGTATAAATGAATTAATGTTGTTTGTACTGCAGGTGCTTTTATTACTGCATTTAGTGCATGTTTTTTTTTTTTTATATTGTGGGAGTCCATAGTAAATACTAATACTGTGATAGGGTTTTGGGGCGCTCCTTCTGTTATAACTAATTTTGTTTATAGTCCAGTTGTTGGACATGGAGGATTTTTTACATATTGTTGTAGTGTAGATTATACATGGATTTTAGGTAGTATATGTGGTTATTTAGTTTAATTAAAATGTGGGTTTTGTAAGCCTAAGATGACGGTCTTGTTTTTAACCTTTAAGCTTATTAGTTTGTGCGATTGTGTTTTAGGTTTTATATGCCTTTTGCATCATGCTTAATGGATGTTGGGATATATTTTGATTATCGAAGGGCTCAGATCTTGCTTAATACTGTTTTGAACTTATTATATTTATGTTAAATATGTTTAGATTTTAAGCATGAGGTGAAATATTATTCGTTGAGTCTTATAGCTATTTAACTGTTATGCTATTTTGATACTTCTTTCGGGCGACAAGGTTCGAGTGATGGCTATACTTGTTAGAATAGGTTATTTGGTTATATATGGGCTAGAAGTACCCAGTTTTGAAAAGTTTGTTATAAATTTTTAATTATCGAGAAATACTTGTTGGGCGGAGTAACAGTTTGTTTAATAGTTAGGGATTAAATATCATTAAATAAGTAATTACAATATAATAATTATTTCTCATAATTTGTCCGTCTGTTTATTAAAAACATTTCCAAAGTTTAATTATGTTTGGTAGTGCCTGCTCTATGCTTTTTGTAAATGGCCGCAGTATTTTGACTGTGCAAAGGTAGCATAATTAATTGCCTTATAATTGAAGGCTTGTTTGAATGGCTTGACGAGACAAAGATGAATATTTGTTATTTATTTGAAATTATTATTGAGGGCACAGAATCCTCAGTGATTAATTAGACGGAAAGACCCCGGGATCTTTTGATTTTGTCTGGGGCAGATTTTAGTATTTTACTAATATTGTGACCCTTAAATGGTTTAGTGGGTTAAGTTACCCCGGGGATAACAGTGTAATGATTAATTAGAGATCGTATCGAATTAGTTGTTTGCCACCTCGATGTTGACTTAGGTAAAATTGCTGGCGCAGTTGTTTGTGGTTTGGGTCTGTTCGACCTTTAATACCTCCATGAGTTGAGTTAAGACCGGCGTGAGCCAGGTCGGTTCTTATCTACTGAGGAGTTTTACTAGTACGAAAGGACCGTAAATCTTTTTATTGGGCGTGTAGCCAATGGTCTTAATCTTGCAAAGGTTAATGAGGAGGCATTAGCCTCCCGCGTTCTCCCGTTTGTTTAACTATGGCAATAGAAAGGTGACTTGAGTCAACTGCATAAAATAATTTTATTGGTTGTGCAAGAAATTGTTTTTTTTTGGTTGATTAGCAGTTAGTTTTTTATTAGGACTAGGGTTTTTTAAGGATATTTAAGTGTTAAAGGGGATAGGACACAGGGCCAGCATCCGCGGGTAATTTGTTTTTTTTGCTTTTTGGTAGACTAATTTTGTGTATTTAAAAGTAAAAATGGGGGAAAATTTTTTATTTGTGTATTTAGTGCTTAATTTTTAATAAAAAAAATTTATGACAGGGGTTAGATACCCCCCTAATTTATTATTATAGCTTGTTTTAGTTTTTTAAATAAAATAGTTTGGCAGCAGACTAGCCCCTCTAGGGGAAGGTGCGTTGTAAAGGATGATCCGCCTATTATTTTACTCATTTTATGCTGGTGTATATCTGGTTTAATATTATTGCTTAGTGGCTTAATTTGTGTATATTGTATTTAAGCCAAGTCTATGTGCTGCTTATATGAGTTTTCGTGCGTTACATTGATAAGGTTATGAGGTGAGGCAGCCGTAAAATTTAGGACTTAGTAGTAATGCAGTATTAGTTTGTCTGCGTGAAGTTGGTTTAGTCTGGGTACACACCGCCCGTCACCCTCGATATTTGTTGAGGTAAGTCGTAACAAGGTAACTTTAAAGGAATTTGAAGTTAATTATTGGTTTAACTTAATGTTAGTCAGTTATAATGAAATTATCTTTGTTGTATTATGATATTGTATGTTATATTTTAGCTGTTTGTGTATTTATTGTTTGTTTTGTTTATTTGATGCTTTTTTGAAAATTGAGCAGGGGTGGTAGGGTAAGATTTGGGGCCGAGGATCAAGTGACTGAATTGTTATGGACCATTGTCCCTACCGTGGTAGTGTTAATTTTATGTGCTTTAAAAGTTAATTTTATTACTAGGGACTTAGACTGTTTTTCTGTAGAAACGGTTAAGATAGTGGGACATCAATGATATTGAAGTTATGAGAATCTTGAGGGATGCTATGATTCTTTCCCCGGAGAGAGTAGATTTTTGGTTGATAAGCCGTTGCGTTTATTGTATGGTACTTCTTATCACTTGATAGTAACGTCTGGGGATGTTATACATTCTTTTCATGTTCCATCGTTAAAATTAAAGATGGATGCCATACCAGGTCGATTAAATCACTTTTTTTACTGTCCTTCCCTTCATGGAAGGTTTATTGGATACTGTGCGGAATTGTGCGGTGTTAATCACAGTGTGATGCCTATCATGATAGAAGTTGTCGGGGTTGATTAAGGTTTTGTTTTAGTATAATGTTATTATGTTAGTTTTTCGTGCTAATGATAGTCTTAGACTAAACAAATTTTTATGGTGTTAGTGTCTATCTTGTTTTTTGTTTATTTTTTGACATTATTTTTATTTTCTTTAATTAACCATCCGGTGTATTATTGTGGTCTTTTAGTAATTAAATCGTTAACTTGTAGAGGAATATGTTATTTATTATTTGGATTTAGTTGATATTCTTTATTGTTTTGTTTAGTTTATGTTGGAGGAGTGTATATACTTTTCGTGTTTGTATCTATTTATAGACCTAATAGTAGTTATGTTACTTATTTTGATTTTGGTCTGTCGTCATTTATTATATTGATTTTTGGTGTGTTTGTCGTGGGGTCTCTTTTGGTGTATGGTGTATTGTGTGCAGAGTTTAGTAGGTTTTTATGTACGCCTAGAGAGGGGGTATTTTATGTGTTAATATGTTTGACTTTATTATTTAGGTTTGTGGTATTAAGTAGAATAATGAGGGTGAAGATGAAATATTATCGGTATCTGGTTTAACATATGTAATGTGAAAGATTGTAAATCTTTTAAAGCAAAATTGCTAGTCAGGATTTTAATATGTATATTATAGTAACAAGATAAATATATAGAATTTTTGCTGCTTACTTTTTGATTATAATGAATTTGTTGAATTATGACGTGTAATTATACGTCATATTAGTCATAATAGCAAAATTAAGGCAGGAGGAAGCGTGTCTACTCGTAGCAAAATTAAGGCAGGAGGAAGCGTGTCTACTCGTAAAATTTAGAATTTGATTTGAAATCAAGTTAGTTGTTTTTAATAACAATATGAGTTTATATGTGAAGAGGAGTCAGCGAGGGTGCCAGATAGTATGGGGTTGATTTAGGTTTAATTTATGGTGAATACCCCCTTGATAGTGGCGGAGTGTTGTTTGGTGGTAGTTATGTCAGAATTATATGAGTTAGCTTTAAGCGTTAATTATGGAAGTTTCCTAACTACTAGTATAGCCGGGAGCCAGGCATATTATATATTACGTTACGGCCGTAAGGTGGGCACAATTTATGCCGTATGCTTTTATGCTTTATTTATTAATTATTTCATTCTTATTTGTAGCCTTATATTTAAGCGTAAGCTTAGCTTATTGATTAGACTTTCTATTAACGATAAAATTTTTATCGTTAAGAGGTAATAATTGAATATTAGTGCTAGAGTTTGATAATTTTACTGCGGGTGTGTTGTTGATGTTAGGAATATGTTTTTCATACGTCCTCTTTTATACCAGTCATTATTTTAGGGGCGATACACCGGGAAAGGAGTTGAAAAAGATTATATGCTTATTCGTTGGAGTTATGGCGTCTTTGGTGTGTACTGGTGACTTTTTGCTTACTTTGATATTTTGGGAGTATTTAGGGGTTGTGAGCTTCTTTTTGATTTTATTTTATAGTAGTTGTTTAAGCTTGCGGTCTTCTATTGTAACATTGGTATCATCGCGGTTTGGCGATGTTTGTCTATTTATTATTATTGGTTTAAGCGGTTATATATTTAATTGTTCTTTGCTGTCATTAGTGATGATTTTATTGATTATTTTTACAAAGAGTGCCGTGTTTCCTTTTACTAGCTGGTTGTTAGAAGCCATGCGGGCCCCGACTCCAGTAAGCTCTCTGGTACATTCTTCTACTCTAGTTGCAGCTGGCGTGTGATTTGCAATGCGTTACGATTTTTTATTGTTTATAGATAATAGGTTTTACTTTAGCGTTTTTTTATTAATTACTATATTTATTACGGGGGTTTCTTGTTTTTTCTTTTTAGACTTGAAGAAGATAGTCGCTCTTTCAACCTGTAATAAAATTTCTTGGTGTATACTGTACTTGATATTTGGCGATTGTATACTTTCTTTATTTCAGTTGGTTAGTCATGGCGTATCTAAGTGTATGCTGTTTATCTTAATCGGGGATGTTATGAGGGGTGCAGGAGGATCCCAAAACAGAAATTGTGTGTACAGTCCTGTGTTGTATGGAAAATGGAAAGTATTCGGTCTTTTTTCGGTTATATTAGGATTATCCGGCATTCCTTTTATTGGTATATTTTATACTAAGCATTTCTTGCTAGCTAGGTTTATGGGCATAAGTAATTTACTTTTAGGTGCGAGCGTTTTGTTTTGTATGTTTTTATCCTATCTTTACTCTTTTCGATTCTGCGGGATTTTATTAAAAACAAAGACAGCTATTGTGTCCGGGAATTTATACTCCTTTAAAGCAGGCGGTATAATTTATATTTGGTTGGCCATAAAATTCTTTTTGTGCCTTACCCTAGACGAGACTGTGACGCTAGGATGGCTGGGAAGAATTGCTTTAATAGGATTTCAGCTAATTTCTTGTGTAGTCGCATGAAATCTGTATAATAGTATTTTTTTTTCTACTTGAAGCAGTAGATTATTTGGAACAGATAAAGTTGTTGAATTTGTTTATGGAACTTTCTGGGCCGCTTTGTCTGTTATTAGTATGTTTTTATATCGTTGGGATAAGAGTATGTTATCTTTGTTTAAAGGAGCCGGTAATATAAGTTTAAGCCTATATACAACAAAATCTTTAAAAATCATAATTATATCAATACTGCTATTTTTAGTGTGCTATATTATAATATAATAACATTTAGTTGTAGTATGGTATAGTATAGTAATAGTTAGTTGTAGTATGGTATAGTATAGTAATAGTTAGTTGTAGTATGGTATAGTATAGTAATAGTTAGTTGTAGTATGGTATAGTATAGTAATAGTTAGTTGTAGTATGGTATAGTATAGTAATAGTTAGTTGTAGTATGGTATAGTATAGTAATAGTTAGTTGTAGTATGGTATAGTATAGTAATAGTTAGTTGTAGTATGGTATAGTATAGTAATAGTTAGTTGTAGTATGGTATAGCATACACTACCCAGGGTAGTGTATGTTATTTACCCAGGGTAGTGT